GAATTCAAATCTTTGATGAGTGGGATCAAGAATCATTATTATTTCGACACAAGAAAGAGGTGTAGAAAATTTCTTTTCTTGGGCCGAAGGCTAGGAAAACGATTAGAAATAATACCTCCTAGAATTCTTTGTTTTCCTTATTTCGCCTTCAATTTTCCACTTCCTTATCTTATGCTTAGTATCTAGTTGAATTTGATTCTATTAGAATAGAAAAGCTATTTCTAGATTCTATGACAATTAAGTCTGACAATAGGGATACAATCACACCGCTCTAGTTTAGATTAAAAAAAAAAGAAAACAAATAAAAGGGATAAAATCAACTAGTCTTTTTACCAATTACCAATATACATACTATGACTAGAAATGTAGTACAAGGAATTTCGAAAAAAAAATCTGATATAATCTAATATAATCTGGTATTATATAAAAAGAATAGAAACAAAAACAATTTTAACAATTTTTTTTTTTGATGATCAAAAAATTCTTCTTAGAATTTTGTTTTTTTTTAATAACTTGAATTTGATAAATCGCCATATCTAGAAATTCATTTCGGACAATTGAACCTTTTCAAACTGTTTCTTTTTAAGAATCAAAAAGATTTGTGCCAAAATAACAGATGCAAAAAAGAACAAAAGTCCTTGAACACGTAATGGGTCTTGAAGTACTATTTCTGCATCTCCCTGACCAAATCCGCCCACATTAGGATTACTCGTTAATGGTTGATCCCGTTTGACGGATTCACCCTCTGAAACAAGAAGTTCTGGTCCTGGAGGGATAATATCAACCACTTGACGCCCCTCGGGCGCATCTGTTATGGTTATTTCGTACCCCCCCTTTTCTTTTCGTATAATTCTGCTTACGACACCTGCCGTTGTAGCATTATAAACCGTATTGTTACTCTTGCTCCCGTCGGGATAAATCTGACCCCTTCCTCTGTTTCCACCTACATATATGGGATATTTTAAGAAGTGAACATCTTTTTTAGTAGCGGGGTCCGGAGAAAGAATAGGAAAGGTTATTTCACTATATTTCTGACCGGGAACAGGCCCTATCACAAGAATATTTTTTTTAGTGGGGCGATAACTCTGAAAAGATAGATTACCCATCTTTTCTTTCATCTCTGGCGAAATACGTTCGGGGGGGGCTAATTCAAATCCATCGGGTAAAATAAGAACAGCCCCCACATTCAAAGCTCCCCTTTTACCATTAGCAAGAACTTGTTTCAGTTGCATATCATAAGGAATTCGAACAACTGCTTCAAATACAGTATCCGGCAGTACCGCTTGTGGAACTTCAATTTCTACGGGCTTATTAGCTAAATGACAATTGGCGCATACAATACGGCCAGTTGCTTCGCGTGGATTTTCATAACCCTGCTGTGCAAAAATGGGATACGCGTTTGAAATGGATTCCGGAGTTATTATATATATCATGAGTGATAGGGAAATGGAACGAATAATCTCTTTCTTTAGCCAAGAAAAGGTCTTTCTAGTTTGCATGGTCCAATCGTTGATCCAAAAAATTTCTACAATAAAATTAGGTAGGGCACTAGGCGAGTTCCCTATCCACGATGCTGTTATTTACTGAACAATTTTTACAAATTCTAAAATATGAGAAGAATCCGAAACTCTTAGATGGAAAATAATTGTATAAAAAAATACGATTTTGAACTGTACAAAATAAGAAACATTTTAATTGGATTGATGGATCATCTTTCAGTCATTCATTGAATGATAAATCACTACAAGTGACGGAGATAGACGATTTAAATAACGGAAAATCCAATATTTAAAAATTGTATCGAGAATAACTGGAAAGGTGGAAACAAGTCCCGATATAATTTGATCATTATGAGCAAATCCAAAATCTTTGTAGACGGAGCCAATCATTAGTTCCCAACCGTGGGGTGAATGGAATCCTATACATAAATCAGTTACTAAAAGAATAGAAAAAGCTTTTATTGTGTCACTTAAATTATATAGGAATTCTTGAACCCAAGAATTAAGAATAAGAAGTTTTTCATTACCTAGAATAGAATAACCGCTTAGAATAAGGAAAGAGATTATATTTGTCGAGAAGCGAAAAATCGTATGGATACGATCCTCATTGTGTATCTTGATCAATTGTATCGTTTCTTTGTGGATTATGCTATGAAACTTTTGTAGATGTGTTTCCGGGTATTCCTTTATCATTTCGTCAAAAAAGAAGAGTTCCTCTAATTCTATGAATCTTTCTAGAATAAACTTTTCGTGCCTATCATTAAAAAAGGTTTCGGATTTACTGGTATTCCACCAATTAATCATCCAAGATTCCAGACTTTTATTAAATGAAAAAGAGATTAACCAGGGCAAAAAGACTATAGATATAAGATATAGAAACGGAGAGAATGCTTTTTTTTTTTCATTGTTTTGTCTGTGAATTTTTAATGAACCCATCTCATTCGTCGACTTTATCCGATTTACTATTTCGATCAATTATAAGTTCTATTACAAGGCTTCAAATCTCTGAACCCATTCCGCGTTTTTTATTTGTCAGTCATTGGTTAGTCCTTAAATTTAGAAAGAATACAGAAATAGCCGAAGAAGAAGAAAGAGTACACGAATGAAGAAAAAGAATATTGTTTCCAAATATCCCAATTGCTTAAAAATTCAAAGCAATTCTCTTTTTTCGATGAATGCTCAAAAGAGTCACTTCAAATCAAATTAGGCTTTCGAGATAAAAGAATACCTTTCTACCAAAAAAAATAGCCAATATTTTGAAAAAAAAAAATCGGTCAACTGCCCATAGCCGCAGGAGTAATTAAGAGAAATGGATGAAGAATGGTGTGATAATCAAAAGTAAGTGGAAAAAGCAAAATAAGATGGAAGGGTTCTAATTTTTAGTCTTCCAATCCTTTGCTTATTAAGGAATAAAAAAGATAAAAAAGAGGAGTCGATTGACAAAAATAAAGTAGAGATAATATACAAGATATGATCGATCCATATCTAACGTATCAATTTAAAAAAATTTCTTTATTCTATCTATTATTCTGAAATGTTTTGTTTTGATCTCTGAGATCAGTCTAGTATTTAAATTTGTTAGTTATTTTTTTTTTACTGAGTTTAATGACTTTACATACGCATACGCATAAAAGAAAGGGGTGGTTTGCGGACAAAAAAAGCTTTTTTTTTTATAAATGTTCTGTATAGATATAATTAATATCCATCTTCTTTGGTTCATCAGCATTGTGACGAAATACCCGTTAACTTTAACTTATACTCTAAAAAAAAGAAAAAAAGAGGGAGACTCTTGGATTTTTCATTCTTGCTAAAAAAATGGTCATTCTTTAGTTCATTTCAAAATACTTCAATTGGTACACGCAAAAAATAGGCCAATTCCGCTGCTTTTTGCTCAATTTCTCGTGGAGTCAAATTCTCATCAGTACGAGTCAAAGGAATGACCCCCTGTCCTTTGATTTCCAGATAAAGGGCATGCCTAGTATAAATACCCTCTTTAACTTCTATTCGGATAGACTGAACATCTTTCATAAGGAATCGGAGTAAGATGCGACGATTTTTTCCGGGAAAGCCCCAACGAAAAATACATACTATTCCCTCGTTTCTATCAAATCGATCATACCCACTACCCACATTCCACAAAATTGTGCACCACAAATAAGAACTAATAAATAAACCGGCGATCCCATAGAAAGACATCACGATTCCTTGTGGAAAAAAAATTATTTGCTGAGACGGAAATAAAGATATCAAATTTCTGTCAAGATAACTGGAAATCCCAACCAATAAAAACCCCAATGAACCTAAAAAAAGTATAAAGGCCCAGCAGAAATTACTTGTTTTTCGAGACCCCGCTATAAGTTCTATCCATATACATTCTGATCGCCAATTCATACTGGATCCAGTTGCATTTTATTGGAAGTGGGAGACTAGCCAAAACGAATTTGACTGTACTTTTTTTTGTTTCCGAAGTCATTTTCATCAACTCGCGCTATTCTGATGTGAATCGTTAGGAAAAATTCATCCAATTCCGTAAATCTAAAAAACTAGAAAACCCCTCAGATGATTCCCTATCTCCACACATATGGATATATTGGCTTTACAGTTAGTTTAAGTATCCGATCGTAATTTATTTTCAAATCGACCATGTACTCATATATCATCTTTATGCCTATAGAAATTAAGAATCCTTTCCTTTTTGTTTGAAGGAAGCTGTATGGTATACCCTATTATACTAAATAGATATCTGTGTTATGATCCAAGTCTAAGTCTTGAAAAAAAAAAAATAGATGAAATTTCCCCCCATCGGATCTAAAAAATCTTGTTTTTTTGAACATAAAGAAATAGAGAAGCCATTGCAATTGCCGGAAATACTAACCCCACTAAAGGCACAAAAATAGAGGGGAAATTGTTGAGAATTGTCATAGAAATGGGCACCTCGATTTAATATTTGTACCTATTTTTTATTCTTATATTTATTGAATTTTTAATTGTTATTAAATTAACTGTTATTAAATTATTAAATTGTTATATTAATATTTTTTCCTATTCATATAGAATATTGTTTTGTTATGTTAGAAAGATATCTTATAATCATTATAATTATACTAAGTATATGAAAATAACTATATATAATAAAGTGTAAGTAGTGTAAAACTAACTAAATAGACTTCTTTATTTTTCTACATGAAATATATATGTTTCTACATAAAATATTTGTGGGATAAGCTTTGTTATTCTTTTATCTTTTTCTTGTCTTATAATTATAAATAATTAATAATTTTCATTTTCTAATTTAACTTTATTTAAATTTAATAATAATAATAAATTGAAATTTAATAATAATAATAAAAAAAAAAAATAGAGTATTCTTGCGCGACAGTCTATATATAGGGATAGGTAAGAAAAGAAAATGAAATTCGTTTTCTTTTTTATTTACCTTGCCCAATTTAAGAACAATTTCGTGTAAGAAAGAATTTTTGTTCTTTTACCTTGTTGATAGAGATTAGCAATAATCAGGAATCAAAATTAGGAGTAATCATAAATATCGCTAAAAAAAAATTATCTGCATGTCCTTCTATTCTAAATTGACTCTTATGTTATGTCACAAAAAAAACCATTCTTCCGATTTTTCCTTGAATTCCAATAAATAAATACTTGTTTGCCCGAAATAAAGAAATAAAAAGAAAGAAAATAATTTAAATAATTTAATTAAGTTAAAGATCTACTTGATTTATTATTCAATTTATGATTCAAAGGAAAGATTATGATTCAAAGGAAAGAAAGCGTGGAGCTGAAATAACTCATTCAGAACGCCCTTTAAAAGATTACGTGGTACAATTGAATCGAATAAACCCTTATGGAATAAAAATTCAGCTGCTTGTGAACCTTCAGGTACTGTCTTATTCAATGTTTGTTCAATTACTCTTTTACCTGCAAATGCAATGTGTGCGTTGGGTTCAGCAATAATGATATCCCCTAACATACCAAAACTCGCCGTCACGCCCCCAGTCGTAGGCGATGTAAGGATTGAGATATAAAATAACTTTTTATTCGATTGATAATCATATAAAGCGGAAGATATTTTAGCCATTTGCATCAAGCTCAAACTTCCTTCTTGCATACGCGCTCCCCCGGAAGCACACACTAGAATAAGAGGTAAAAACTTATTGGCAGCATACTCGATCAAACGAGTGATTTTCTCGCCTACTACGGATCCCATACTACCCCCCATAAACTGAAAATCCATAACCCCAATTGCTACGGGAATGCCATTTAGTTGACCTATACCTGTTTGAATGGCTTCGGTTAATCCTGTCTTTCTTTGATAAGAATCAATACGACCTTTATAAGGTTCGCCCTCCGAATGAAATTCGATGGGATCCCGAGATACCATGTCTTCATCCATAGGATCCCAAGTACCTGGATCAATCAAAAGTTCAATTCTATCTGAACTGCTCATTTTCAAATGATATCCACATTGTTCACAAATATTCATTCTTGATTTCAAAATTTTCTTATAATTTAATCCATAACAAATTTCGCATTGAACCCACAAATGTCTGTATTTTTGCGTTACATCAAGATCATGAGAATTTTCCCTTCTAATAAAATCCCCAATCTTCGTGCTAGTTCTTAGACTGGACCTTGCGTTTTCACTATTGTTTCCACTTTCACCAAAAATGGAACTAGAAACGTAACCTTCGCTGGAATTGTCACTGCCACTTAAAATATAACTATCAATGCAGATTTGAGAATGAAGGTGACTATCAATACAACTAGTGACGTAATTATTCCACCTATATTTAGTATCATAATCATAGTGGGAGTCGTCCCTACTAGACCTATTATTCAAATAACTAGTATTCAAATAACTAGACTTCCAATAATTAGAAAAAGAACTTTCTAGTTCACTCATAAAAGAATGATCGTTGTCAATCTCAAAAATTCGATTTTCCATATCAAAATATATGGTATAACTACCCCTATTACTATCCCGAACTAACAAAGTGTTATCAGCACTGCAATTCCGAATACCCCTGCCCCCGGCTAAACGATCAACACTGCTGTAACTAGAACTCTCACTATTCCCCCAATCATCTGGATTTTTATCTGTATCATTTAGAATTTTGTCTTCACTTACACTGATATTTTCAATAGGACCAAAACTATCGATTGATTTACTTAGCATACACCTGTATTTTAACTCCACATTGGATAACATCGAATTGAACCACCATTTTTCCATAGAGCTTTCTCACTACTATGTACATCAAAATAAATAGATGAATAGTCATTCGATGAAAAATCATTTGAATATTTCATTTCCTCTCAGAATAAGCATAGAAATCCAATCATTAGAGTTATTTATTAACTAATAATGAGTAGGTACTGAGTGGTAAAAAGAATTTGCTTTTGCTTTTTGTTTGTAATAACCCGGAGTATTACTTCACTATATATGATTATGATAGAACTCTCTAAAGTGAATAAAAATCGAATAGTAAAGTGAATAAAAACTATCAATAAAAATGAAAAAAAAAAAAATAATAATAAATAAATAAAATAAAACGAATTTGTCATGTTACGTCAAATTCACATTGAGAAAAGAAAAATTTCTTTTCTCCTAGGAATAGGAAGAAGAACCTTTTTTTTTGGAAAATCTCGTCTATTAACTCGCCTAGTCTATACATAAATTTTTATTCCACCACGGAACAAAAAAGACAATATACAGGATGGGTAAAAAAGCTTGTCTCGGTCCATGATCCAAAACTCAAACTGCAGGATAGAAACGAATACACCAATCCTATAGATCCTTAGGATTTATTGTGGATCCAAGACAAGAATCGAAAGGGTTGAGTTGAGTTCTTTAGGATTCTATTTTTTATTTACTATTTTGTATATCTAGCTAAGTATGGATCTATCAAAAATATATACAAAAAAATCTTTGTCTTCGGCTCAATCTTTAGGATTGAGCCGAGTTGAATTACCATTCAATTATCAATTA